AATTGGAGGAAGAGGAACCCACAGGGAATGAATGGGAAGATAGAAAAGTTGGAAGAAGAAAAGATTTTTTGCTTAGACGCATGGAATTGGCTAAGCATTTTATTCGAACAAATATAGAACCAAAATGGATGGTTTTGTGTCTATTACCAGTTCTTCCTCCTGAGTTGAGACCAATCTATCATATAGATGAGGATAAACTAGTGACCTCGGATATTAATGAAATCTATAGAAGAATTATCTATCGGAATAATACTCTTACAGATCTATTAACAACAAGTATAGCTACGCCAGAAGAATTAATAATATCTCAGGAAAAATTGCTACAAGAAGCCGTGGATGCACTTCTTGATAATGGAATCTGCGGACAGCCAATGAGGGATGATCATAATAGAATTTACAAGTCGCTTTCAGATGTAATTGAAGGCAAAGAAGGAAGAGTTCGCGAGACTCTGCTTGGTAAACGGGTCGATTATTCAGGGCGGTCAGTGATTGTCGTAGGCCCTTCACTTTCATTACATCGATGTGGATTGCCTCGCGAAATTGCAATAGAACTTTTCCAGGCATTTGTAATTCGTGACCTAATTAGAAAACATCTTGCTTCGAACATAGGAGTTGCTAAGAGTCAAATTCGGAAAAAAAAACCTATTGTATGGGAAATACTTCAGGAAATTCTGGATGACCATCCTGTATTACTGAATAGAGCGCCTACTCTGCATAGATTAGGCATACAGGCATTCCTCCCCATTTTAGTGGAAGGGCGTGCTATTTGTTTACATCCATTAGTTTGTAAGGGCTTCAATGCGGACTTTGACGGGGATCAAATGGCTGTTCATGTGCCTTTATCTTTAGAGGCTCAAGCAGAGGCACGTTTACTTATGTTTTCTCATATGAATCTTTTGTCTCCAACTATTGGAGATCCCATTTCTGCACCAACTCAAGATATGCTTAGTGGACTCTATGTCTTAACGAGTGGAAATCGTAGGGGTATTTGTGTCAATAGGTATAATCCATGTAATAGTAGAAACTATCAAAATGAAAATAATAACTATAAGTATACAAAAAAAAAAGAACCCTTTTTTTGTAATGCCTATGATGCAATTGGAGCTTATCGGCAAAAACGAATCAATTTAGGTAGTCCTTTGTGGTTGCGATGGCGATTAGATCAACGTGTTATTGCTGCAAGAGAAGTTCCTATCGAAATTCACTATGAATCTTTGGGGACCTATTATGAGATTTATGGACACTATCTAATAGTAAGAAGTATAAAAAAAGAAATTCTTTATATATATATTCGAACCACTCTTGGTCATATTTCTCTTTATCGAGAAATAGAAGAAGCCATACAGGGGTTTTGGCAGGGCTGTTGTAATTCTATGCTGCCAGGGGGAATTCGAATCTCGCCGGGTTAACTAGGACTAGAATTGCGGAATTTCTACGTGAATCAAGATCTAGAAAAGGAAGTTTTCCAATCACTGACTCAAACCCATTGTCAAATTCTACTCAGCACAACGCAATATGGAGGTACTGATGGCAGAACGGCCCACTCAGGTCTTTCACAATAAAGTGATAGACGGAACTGCCATGAAACGACTTATTAGTCGATTTATTGATCACTATGGAATAGGATATACATCACATATCCTGGATCAAGTAAAGACTCTGGGTTTCCGACAAGCTACCGCCGCATCCATTTCATTAGGAATTGATGATCTTTTAACAATACCTTCTAAAAGATGGCTAGTTCAAGACGCTGAACAACAAAGTTTTATTTTGGAAAAACACCATCATTATGGGAATGTACACGCGGTAGAAAAATTACGTCAATCGATCGAGATATGGTATGCCACAAGTGAATATTTGCGACAAGAAATGAATCCTAATTTTCGGATGACCGATCCTTTTAATCCAGTCCATATAATGTCTTTTTCGGGAGCCAGAGGAAATGCATCTCAGGTACATCAATTAGTAGGTATGAGAGGATTAATGTCGGATCCCCAAGGGCAAATGATTGATTTGCCCATTCAAAGCAATTTACGCGAAGGACTCTCTTTAACAGAATATATTATTTCTTGCTACGGAGCCCGTAAAGGGGTTGTGGATACCGCTATACGAACATCAGATGCAGGATATCTCACGCGCAGACTTGTTGAAGTAGTGCAACACATTGTTGTACGTCGAACAGATTGTGGCACCATTCGAGGTATTTCTGTAAGTCCTCGAAATGGAATGATGGCGGACAGGATTTTTATCCAAACATTAGTTGGCCGTGTATTAGCAGATGATATATATATAGGTTCGCGATGCATTGCTACTAGAAATCAAGATATTGGGGTTGGACTTGTCAATAGATTCATAACTTTTAGAGCACAACCAATCTCTATTCGAACCCCCTTTACTTGTAGGAGTACATCTTGGATTTGTCAATTATGTTATGGCCGAAGTCCGGCTCATGACGACCTGGTCGAATTGGGAGAAGCTGTAGGTATTATTGCAGGTCAATCTATTGGAGAACCGGGCACTCAATTAACATTGAGAACTTTTCATACTGGCGGAGTATTCACAGGGGGTACTGCAGAACATGTGCGAGCCCCTTCTAATGGAAAAATCAAATTCAATGAGGATTTGGTTCATCCGACACGTACACGTCATGGACATCCTGCTTTTCTATGTTCTAGAGACTTGTATGTAACTATTGAGAGTGAAGATATTATACACAATGTGTGTATTCCGCCCAAAAGTTTTCTTTTAGTTCAAAACGATCAATATGTAGAATCAGAACAAGTCATTGCTGAGATTCGCACGAGAACATCCACTTTTAATTTGAAAGAGAAGGTTCGAAAACATATTTATTCTGACTTAGAGGGCGAAATGCACTGGAATACCGATGTGTACCATGCCCCTGAATTTACATATGGTAATATTCATCTCTTACCAAAAACAAGTCATTTATGGATATTATTAGGGGAGCCCTGGAGAGCTAGTCTAGGCCCCTGTTCGATCCACAAGGATCAAGATCAAATGAACGCTTATTTTCTTTCTGTTAAGCGAAGATATATTTCTAACCCCTCAGTAACTAATAATCAAGCGAGACACAAATTTTTTAGTTCGTATTTTTCTGGTAAAAATAAAAAAGGAGATAGGATTCCTTATTATTCAGAACTGAATCGAATGACATGTACTGGTCGTTGTAATCTCAGATATCCGGGCATTCTCGAGGGAAATTCTGATTTATTGGCAAAGAGGAGAAGAAATAGAGTCATCATCCCACTCGACTCGATTCAAGAAGGCGAGAACCAACTAATACCTTCTTCAGGTATAGCAATTGAAATCCCCAGAAATGGTATTCTCCGTAGAAATAGTATTCTTGCTTATTTCGATGATCCTCGATATATAAGAAAGAGCTCGGGACTTACTAAATATGAGACTAGAGAACTGAATTCAATCGTCAACGAAGAGGATTTGATTGAGTATCGAGGAGTCAAGGTATTTTGGCCAAAATACCAAAAGGAAGTAAATCCATTTTTTTTTATTCCCGCGGAAGTCCACATTTTGGCCGAATCTTCTTCCATAATGGTACGGCACAATAGTATTATTGGGGTAGATACACAAATCACTTTAAATAGAAGAAGTCGAGTAGGCGGATTGGTCCGCGTGAAGAAAAAAGCAGAAAAAATTAAACTGATAATATTTTCTGGAGATATCCATTTTCCTGGAAAGACAAATAAGGCATTCCGATTGATACCACCAGGAGGGGGAAAACAAAATTCCAAAGAATACAAAAAATTGAAAAATTGGCTCTATATCCAACGAATGAAACTTTCCAGGTATGAAAAAAAGTTTTTTGTTTTGGTTCAACCTGTAGTCCCATATAAAAAAACGGATGGTATAAATTTAGGAAGACTTTTCCCGGCGGATCTCTTGCAGGAAAGTGATAATCTACAACTTCGGGTTGTCAATTATATCCTTTATTACGACCCAATTCTGGAAATTTGGGACACAAGTATTCAATTAGTTCGGACTTGTTTAATGTTGAATTGGGACCAAGACAAAAAGATCGAAAAGGCCTGTGCTTCCTTTGTTGAAATAAGGACAAATGGTTTGATTAGAGATTTTCTAAGAATCGACTTAGCGAAGTCACCTATTTCATATACCGGAAAAAGGAACGATCTGCCGGATTCAGGATTGATTTCTGAGAATGGATCAGATCGCGCTAATGTCAATCCGTTTTCTTCCATTTATTCCTATAAAAAAGCAAGGATTCAAGAATCCCTTAATCCAAATCAAGGAACTATTCATACATTGTTGAATCGAAATAAAGAATCTCAATCTTTGATAATTTTGTCATCATCCAATTGTTCTCGAATAGGCCCATTCAACGATGTAAAATCTCCCCATGTGATAAAAGAATCAATCAAAAAGGACCCCCTAATTCCAATTAGGAATTCTTTAGGCCCCTTAGGAACAGGCTTTCCAATTTATCATTTCGATTTATTTTCCTATTTAATAACCCATAATCAGATCTTGGTAACTAACTATTTGCAACTGGACAATTTGAAAAATATTTTTCAAATACTTCAATATTATTTACTGGATGAAAATGGTAAAATTTATAATCCCTATTCATGTAGTAACATCATTTTAAATCCATTCAATTTGAATTGGTATTTTCTCCATTACAATTATTGTGAAGAGACATATACAATCGTTAATCTTGGGCAGTTTCTTTGTGAAAATGTATGTATAGCCAAAAAAGGACCGCATTTAAAATCAGGTCAAGTTCTAATTATTCAAGTTAACTCTGTGGTAATACGATCAGCTAAGCCTTATTTGGCTACTCCAGGAGCAACTGTTCATGGACATTATGGGGAAATCCTTTACGAAGGAGATACATTAGTTACATTTATATATGAAAAATCAAGATCTGGTGATATAACGCAAGGTCTTCCAAAAGTGGAACAGGTGTTAGAAGTGCGTTCGATTGATTCAATATCGATGAATCT